GAGAGTGATATATGTTATAGTTGTATATGTAAATCCTAGATGTGAAAATAGAATAGTAAATAGAATAGTAATATGAATATGCGGAATTTATCAATCAACAAAAAGATATAAATAATTTGATTTCTTTTTTTATTCAAAGAATAAATAAGTGTAAATAGAAATGATGAAATAAGAAACAACGGCCAATGTCATAAAAATGATGAATCATAAATAGAGTTTAGGTTCGAATTCCATAGATAATATGAATGGGATTGTCTATAATGATAGAGAAATACAACATCTCCGCATATATAATTCTGAATTCTTATTCATCTACTTTGATATATATTATATTAATAATATATTGATTTTAAAAAATGGGTTGGTTAAGTTTGAAAATGCACTCATTGAATGAGTAAACAATTGAATTGGATTCGGTTGGATAGTACCAACGAAATCGAGTACTAATTCCCATTTCTTATTAAATTAACCGATCTACTTGCTATCGGACATTTTTTTATTTTTGTTTGCAAAAAAAATTTCGACATATAATACTTTATTATTATGAGAATCAATCCTACTACTTCTACTTCGGGTCCTGGGGTTTCCGCTCTTGAAGAAAAAAACCTGGGGCGTATTGCTCAAATCATTGGTCCGGTATTGGATGTATCCTTTCCACCGGGCAAGATGCCTAATATTTACAACGCTTTGGTAGTTAAAGGTCAAGATACGGTTGGCCAGCAAATTAATGTAACTTGCGAGGTACAGCAATTATTAGGAAATAATCGAGTTAGAGCTGTAGCTATGAGTGCTACAGAGGGTCTGATGAGAGGAATGGAAGTGATTGATACAGGAGCTCCTCTAAGTGTTCCAGTTGGTGGGGCGACTCTCGGACGAATTTTCAACGTTCTTGGAGAGCCTGTTGATAATTTGGGTCCTGTAGATACTCGCACAACATCTCCTATTCATAGATCTGCGCCTGCCTTTATACAGTTAGATACAAAATTATCTATTTTTGAAACGGGGATTAAAGTAGTGGATCTTTTAGCTCCTTATCGTCGTGGAGGAAAAATCGGGCTATTCGGGGGGGCCGGAGTGGGTAAAACCGTACTCATCATGGAATTGATCAACAACATTGCAAAAGCTCATGGAGGTGTATCCGTATTTGGCGGAGTGGGTGAACGCACTCGTGAAGGAAATGATCTTTACATGGAAATGAAAGAATCTGGGGTGATTAATGAACAAAATATTGCGGAATCAAAAGTTGCTCTAGTCTATGGTCAGATGAATGAACCGCCGGGAGCTCGTATGAGAGTTGGCTTGACTGCCCTAACCATGGCGGAATATTTCCGGGATGTTAATGAACAGGACGTACTTCTATTTATCGACAATATTTTTCGTTTCGTCCAAGCAGGATCCGAAGTATCCGCTTTATTAGGAAGAATGCCTTCCGCTGTAGGTTATCAACCCACTCTTAGTACAGAAATGGGTTCTTTGCAAGAAAGAATTACTTCTACTAAAGAGGGATCCATAACTTCTATTCAAGCCGTTTATGTACCTGCGGACGATTTGACGGACCCCGCTCCTGCCACAACATTTGCGCATTTAGATGCTACTACCGTACTATCAAGAGGACTCGCTGCAAAAGGTATCTATCCAGCAGTAGATCCTTTAGATTCAACATCAACTATGCTCCAACCTAGAATTGTTGGTGAGGAACATTATGAAACTGCGCAAAAAGTTAAGCAAACTTCACAACGTTACAAAGAACTTCAGGACATTATAGCTATCCTTGGGTTGGACGAATTGTCCGAAGAGGATCGTTTAACCGTAGCAAGAGCACGAAAAATTGAGCGTTTCTTATCACAACCCTTCTTCGTAGCAGAAGTTTTTACCGGTTCTCCAGGAAAATATGTTGGTCTAACAGAAACAATTAGGGGTTTTCAACTGATCCTTTCCGGGGAATTAGATGGTCTTCCGGAACAGGCCTTTTATTTGGTAGGTAATATCGATGAAGCTACCGCGAAGGCTATGAACTTAGATGTGGAGAGCAAATTGAAGAAATGACCTTAAATCTATGTGTACTGACCCCTAATCGAATTGTTTGGGATTCGGAAGTGCAAGAAATAATTTTATCGACTAATAGCGGCCAAATTGGTGTATTACCAAATCACGCACCTATTGCCACGGCTGTAGATATAGGAATTTTGAGAATACGTCTTAACGACCAATGGTTAACAATAGCTCTGATGGGCGGTTTCGCTAGAATAGGCAATAATGAAATAACCATTTTAGTAAATGATGCAGAGAGGGGCAGTGACATTGATCCGCAAGAAGCTCAACAAACTCTTGAAATAGCTGAAGCTAATTTAAGTAGCGCTGAAGGCAAGAGACAAACAATTGAGGCAAATTTAGCTCTCCGACGAGCTAGGACGCGAGTCGAGGCTATCAATACAATTTTATAACTAGTTGTTGGTGCGTCCGAATAGAATATAGAAGAATAAAGAAAAAGAAATTTTGATTATACACCATATTCTATTTGGATTCTACCGATTGAATCCAATCAAGTGTAATCAGATTTTGGTGCAACAAGAAACAACTCAAAAAATAGAAAAAATAAAAAAATAAGAAGTAGTAGGGTATGGAAAAGATACAAAATAAATCAAAAAAAGAAGGTGGGTAGAAATACTTATTAGATACCATTGGCTGTGCGGTATCTAATAAGTTCTACCTACTATTGGATTTGAACCAATGACTCCTGCCGTATGAAAGCAATACTCTAACCGCTGGGTTAAGTAGGTCATTTATTATCATAAAGAAAAAAAAAAGGAACCCGTCACATTGATAGATTATAGATGGAATCTTATTTCTAAGCAATACCCTTGACAGGAAACAGATCAGAGAGCTATCATGTCAGATTATGCAATACTCACCTTGACAAGAATTTATATAATGATAAAATATTTATCACAAACACAAGGGCCATAGCTCAGTTGGTAGAGCACCTCGTTTACACGCGCGCCAATGTTTTTTCAGAGGAGTCCATCATGTAATCAACAGAATTTATCTTAGTAAAAAGTCGACGTCTTACTCCATGGATTCGAAGGAACAAGAGAACAATAGCCTGACAAATGGTTGGTTGGTCCAATTGAGGTCCCAATTTAGGCGCCAAGAAATAGAACCCATCATTGATTTGATAATTGATAAGGTGAATATTCAGTCCATTCAATGCTAGGCATAATGAGTATAAGTACCTCAAAAAAATCTCTTTTTGTCCTATGAACTTGAAGGTGTATGAAGTTTCATATTTGATGCTTTGGGCAGAGCGATAGAGACTCCATTTAACTTAGGTTGATATAGGCCGAAGGCAGACCTACGTCAAGATAACTCTTTTTTGAAACACTTTGGTATTGCTACTGAATAAAAATAAAGAGTCAGAGCACGCGGAGCCATCTCGTTATCTTTCTGTTAAGAAAAAGGATGGCGGACTCGCTGATATTTATATCAGTTGATGAAAGAGCCCAATGCAAAAAAAAAATGCACGTTGGGTCTTTGAAACAGTTCGAATCATTTTGATAATAATAAGTTTGATCTGTTTTACCGAGAAGGTCTACGGTTCGAGTCCGTATAGCCCTAATTTTTCATTAATGTAAATTTCCAATTCAAAAATCGTAATTCGATATATCATATATATCATAAAGTAATAAATAGAATCGAGTAATCGAAAAATACAAATTTTAGGAGGTTTCAATGAAGTATCCTCCTAAATTTTCTAGACGATTTCGTATCGTTATAGTAATGAATGTCATTTTAATTGATTAATTGAAAAAAAATAAATCTATTAGAAAAATGGATTTTTATTTCTTTTTGTTATATCAGCTTAGTGTTTGGATTCTCACCGAAGGTTTTGGCCGCGGGGAGCCACAATCCAGGACTAAGCCTTGGTTCCCCCTAGCCCGGATCGAACCCCTTGAAGATCGGCTCGCTCAAAAGAGCATCCGAGAAGAACGAGAGGAATTGTCAAAAGACATGAAACGGATGGCGATGAGGGTCCAACACAGCAGGATACAGATGGTGCGTGTATGCGCGAATAGGAGAATAAACTATCTCCCATTCCATTCATTCGTCAAATTAGAACCGAATTTCTAATTTTGGTTTAGATTCTATGTAGATCAAGAACTACATGAGTTGCTTAACTTACTACGTGAGTTTGATTATAATTGTCAGTCATGGATAGATTCTCTATTTTATAGAGACATAGAATTTCCTCAGCTCTACGAGGTGGAGAGTGCCGTCGCCAAGATGCCCGGAAATCAAGCCCAAACGATTTTGGGAGAGCCCGTTGAAACGCTTACTTCTTTATCAACCCAGCAATGAGCAAACTTAGCCACAAAAGCAGGTTATTCAATAATTAATTCAATTATAAATAAAATATTTGATCATCGAAAAACTGAAAGGCATTTACCCAACCGACGGTTGGGTAAATGAACGAGGAGTCCGCGAAAAAGCCTTTTCAAAAAATATCAAAAATTCCATCCATAAAATGGAAGTTCCAACAACAACAACAACAAATCCCCATTCTCTTACCGGGGTCAACCAAGGGAATTTCCCCAGTTTTCCACAATTGGAAAATAGAGCAAATTCGAATCTTTAAAATTCGATCCAAAAAGGTAAGTGACCGGTAATTGTTCTTATTTTATTTGATACATTTCAGTGAGTAATGTTCGTGAATTAGGTGAAGGAAGGTACGGAAAGAGAGGGATTCGAACCCTCGGTAAACAAAAGCCTACATAGCAGTTCCAATGCTACGCCTTGAACCACTCGGCCATCTCTCCTAAAGAATCTTATGATTATGACCTAGAAAACGAGTAAATAGCGAGTCATTCATAGTATTGCAGTCTTCATCTTATTGCAGTATAGGTATGCCTGATCAATTATAAAAACAATAGAAAAAAAAAATAGAAAACGTTTCCTCAAAGAAAGATCTTCCTTCGGGGTTCGAAGGATAAAAAATCTTTTTT